ACTACTACAGTATCATATATATATAATTTATTACTCTTTCCTTTTTTTGGATTCTTTTTTGTTTGTTATTGTCTTCTTTATTATATTTCTTTCGAATGAATCGAAAATTCCAGAGTATATCTTTTCACGGGTCGAACCAAAAAAAAAGAAACTTCGAATATTTCCCTCTTTACTTTACCTTTATCCGGCAGAAAAAAAAGGAAAATTCCCTATTTTTTTGTCCATGTACCTAAATTAAATATTAAATAATAGGAGACTTAAATGAAAGTCCCTTTCTCGCATTCGCTCTCCATTGCATTGGCGGAACAAAAATTTCTGATGCATCAATATGTAAATATTTGGTACATGAAGCCATGATCTGATATCTATATCGAAATCCTATATAGATATAAACTGATCTTTTTCTGGAATCAAAGAAAGATATTGAAAAATATATTGCTCTTGTGACTCGGAATAAATGGTTTCTCTGTGGAGGAAGGGAATAGCGATTTATTCCTATGGAGCATCCAGGAACAAGAAGATTCAATCGGAAATATCGACAAATTCTTGCGTGGTCCAAGGAAATAAAAAAAAGGGTCCGCTTCTACAATTTTATCTCTATCCAATTTGAATATCAGAATAGCTGATATAGTCATGATTCAATGGGTCAGGTCCACTTACTTTTTCTTTTCTTGATTTCTAATTTTTCCGATGGATTTAATTGGAACAATGGAGAAGTAGTAAAACTTTGGTTTGTCGATTCATAATTGAGATTGGGTATTATCTTGAATATCCATGTCCCGGGACCAAAAATATAAATAATGAAACATGAGGAGGAGTATAGCCTGTAGTGACATAGTAGTCCTCCTAATAAGTGGGATTCCTTATTATCATAATGAACAAATGCTCAACTTTATACCTATAACTCATTAGAATGATAACTCATTATGCGGTCCGTTTACCTTGTTTTTATTACAAATATCAATAATATCTCTATTCTCCGATGAAAAATGAAGACTAAGGCGGGAGCTTCGTGGAAAAAGCCCTTTATCGGATTTGAACCGATGACTTACGCCTTACCATGGCGTTACTCTACCACTGAGTTAAAAGGGCCATTTTCTTCAATTCATGAAGAGGCCACTAACCACTATGAGTCTATTGCATGTATCTATGTATAGACTATATGTACATATATACATGTATGCATAGGGGGCTCATTCAAGAACAAGCCATTTGATTTACCTAGGAAGTTCTAGGGTCAAATCAAATGATTATTTATATTTGAGAAATATCAATGCAATGAATTGTTTCGCTCCTAATTGCTTTGCTTTTATTGACCCATCGAGGCGAGATTCACTTGATTGATACATGTACCAATCCGACATAGATCCAAAATATTTCATCGAATCATGTGATGAAGGATTCGACTCGTACCCTGAACTGAATTCTTATAGAAAAAAAGAATCTTTTCGATTACTTGTCAATCCCTTCCCAGATTTACGAGTTCTACATCACCTTTTTGAATCAATCAAAAAAAAATTCTATCATTTCTGAATTTCCTGGCTTAGTGTTAGTGAGGCATATCTCGTCTTAACGATGAGCGAATCAATGAGTGAAAATTGAAGAAAGGGGGTTTGACTTTTTTTTGTCGGACAAATCCCCGCTGAGGGGATCCTATACTTCGTCATATATATATGATGGTTCATGAATGAACAATCAAAAAATTCTATGTAATTGTGGAAGCAAGAAAGATTCTTCGGATCTAGTCATGCCATTACATTATATTGACAATTCCAAAAAACTGCTCATACTATGAGCATAATATGATGGCGATCGGGCAGGTATGCCCCTATCGTCTAGCGGTTCAGGACATCTCTCTTTCAAGGAGGCAGCGGGGATTCGACTTCCCCTGGGGGTAGGGTATTACGAAAGGAAGTTGATCATGGATTATCAATAAGCCTAGAATTGATTCTTCCTGGGTCGATGCCCGAGCGGTTAATGGGGACGGACTGTAAATTCGTTGGCGATATGTCTACGCTGGTTCAAATCCAGCTCGGCCCAATAATTCGCCGATCCATGGGGATGATATAACCAATTTGTCCTCCAGAAATGCCTGATATAGAGGAATAAATAGTCCATTTTTTCTGCTATATCCCTATTTCTTTGTTCGTTTGTTCCCACGCGTTCTGATCTTTCTAACGATCGAGATTAATAATCTGTAAATATAAGAAGGAGTAAAGAAAAAAAGAGTCCTTTTTCTTCATTGAAAGATTGATTATCTTATCAATCGATGTGGCAATAACCACAGGATTACTAGTAATCCGTGTCACTCTCACTATAGTTCATATCCATGTGAATATCAATTCGTGTTTCTGGTAAAACACGGCAATTATAAATATAAAGAAATGATAAGAATATGTATGAGAATATGTATGCTGTATAACTCATTTCCCTGGGATTGTAGTTCAATCGGTCAGAGCACCGCCCTGTCAAGGCGGAAGCTGCGGGTTCGAGCCCCGTC